GAAGCATCCGAGGCTGCATCAATCGAGGATACACGACAGAAGGAATTGTTCTATCTTCAAACTCACCTTCACCAAGCGTAGGTTTATTTCAATAATTTGGTTCTTTCTATCCCGAATCACGTATCTTTCTCATAATACTGAAGTCTAAAAAAAGAAGAAAAAAGAATCAAATCGCACCATCTCTGTAATAGGTAAATGCCTTTTTTTCTCCTGAAGTTGTCGGAATTATTCGTAATAGAATATTGGCTACAATGGAAGAGGTCTTATCAATAAAATTTACATTTATCCGAGATCTAGGCATAATTAGCAATCCTTTCTATAATCTATAATTATAATTCTTTTCATTACCCTTCGGGGAAAATGATCCCACAAACAAAGGAATTGTACAATACGAAATAACATAAAACAGACTAATTCTAAAAATGTGGACCTTCCGCTCAAATTGTCCCATTTTGTTTGGACAAGGAGAGATATGAAATATTTGAATCAGATTGGATTTCATTACAATTTCGTAGTATACCAATGAGCGGAGCTATTACTATTTCATCTAAGATTTCATCTAAGTTGAATAACCAAGGACTTTCTTTTACTACGGATTTTGATAACTCTAGAAGTTTTGATTTGGTTATGATCCAAAGAGGAAAAAGAATAATTATTCCATGATAAAATAGAGTAGAGTAACCATCCGTTCCGTTTTGTTTACATGACGTGTATACGTCATGCCATACAATGGAAATAAAAATCCATGGGACGATTCATGAATTTGTAATAGATCCATGGGGTAGCTGATGAGAGAAGTTGGTGTTGAGAAATAGGAAATTTGAAAGGAATTATTCCTATGGAACCATGGATCGGTCATACCTGTACTGCAATAATATGAATGACTCGCTATTCACTCGGTTTCTGGTCAATAATAAGATTATGTAGGAGAGATGGCCGAGTGGTTCAAGGCGTAGCATTGGAACTGCTATGTAGGCTTTTGTTTACCGAGGGTTCGAATCCCTCTCTTTCCGTTTCTGTTAATTCACCAACGTGACCGACCACAATGTATCAAATCAAATAACAACTGATACCATTATTCCAGTTCCAGCAATAAGACTTTTATTTGATAGAAATTCTCTATTCCAGAAATTCTATATTCCTAATTACATTACTGCGGTACGTAAAATACAAATATCGGAAAGAGCAAAAAAGAAAAAAAAAATCCTACTGCTGATCTATTTGTAATACGTGAATGAGAAAAATGCGGATCAAGGCCCTTAGATCTATTTACTTCGTCGAAAAGAGGGCAAAATTTTCTTAATCTTTCTTTGTTATTTTAGTTAGGTTCAAGTCTGGCGGGAATAATATTCTACGACTAACAACTCATTTATTTTCAAACCGATCCATTTACTATCTATTATTTGATTTACTAATCCTTTATATTGGAATGAGTCAATAGTCAAATGTTTTGGCAATTCCTCGGGAGGGGGTGAAGCAATATAATTTTGAATCAGAGCTTTCGATCTTTGTTTATCCTTCGTAGTAATAATATCTCGGGGTTTGCAACGATAACTTGGTATATCCACTATACGACCATTAACTAAAATATGTCTATGGTTAACTAATTGCCTAGCTCCAGGAATGGTCGAAGCCATACCCAATCGAAAAAGGATGTTATCCAAACGCATCTCAAGTAGTTGTAGTAAAACCTGACCTGTTGACCCTTTGGCTTTTCCAGCGATATGTACATATCTAACTAATTGTCGCTCCGTCAGACCATAATGAAAACGCAATTTCTGTTTTTCTTCTAGACGAATACGATATTGCGATCTTTTCCCAGAACGCAATTGGGTTTTAAGATCGCTTCCGGATTTAGGTCTTTTACTAGTTAGTCCTGGTAAAGTCCCCAGACGGCGTATTTTTTTGAAACGAGGTCCTCGATAACGAGACATAAAGACTCCTTTTTTTATTGAAATTTCATTTTACAGAATAAATCTTAAATTAAGACTGAACTAAAGGATAAACAAAGCAAAGCTAAATTTACTGAAGTATTACAAAGTAGAATGAAATGAATTCTATTAATATCCGGATTTTTTGTATATGTATATATAGGAAGTTGAGGCTCCGTTTTATGATTTGTTCTGTAGAGATCTAATTGCTCCAATCCATTTTTTATTCATAGTTACAAGTTACCACGACATAATAGATCGGTGATCCAACATTTTGAGAAAAGGGGAGATTATCAATCATGGAAAAATCGATAGAGAAAAAAAGCCGGCTATCGGAATCGAACCGATGACCATCGCATTACAAATGCGATGCTCTAACCTCTGAGCTAAGCGGGCTCACATAACAGAAATAGAAATAGTATAACAAATAGAAATAGTGTATAGGAATTCAGGAAACTGCTGGATCTTAGCTTAGGGCTATTAGCTATTAATTTAATATGAACTATATAGTTATAGTTCATAGTTCTATTGTTATATCTATATCATTATATCTATATTATTAGTTAAGTTATAACTAATATAACTAATAATATAGAACTAGATATGACTAAATAGAATTAATAGAATTCTATTTTTCTAATAGATATTTTTCTAATAGAAATATATGACTAATTAGTATATGACTAATTAAATTAGTAGAATTTTCATTCTATCATATTAATGTAATTAATTATTATTTATTTACATTAATTATTATTTATACATTCTATTTTTTTTTTATGCATTTTATATTATACATTTTTTTATATATTTTATATATTTATACATTATATTTATATTTTTTTTATATTTTTAAAATTTATATTTTTTAATTAATATGTATATATATTTAATATGTATATATGTATATATATATGTTAATGAACATGTATATATATATATATTGATGTATATATATATGTTAATGAACATGTATATATATATATTGATAATTTAAAATTATAAACTATGATTATAAAAAATCTAATTATTTCTTTTCTTAATAGAAAATTTATTTATTTCTTTTTATTTATTTCTTAAAGTAAAGCAGTTATAGCAATAATTATAGCGTATAGCGAGCGGATCGGTCCTAAGAAAAGATAAGATAAGGATAAAGATACAATACAAATTAGAATGAGACATTCTTTTGGTTTCATTCGGAAAAGGAAGAGATAGGACGAAAAAAAAAAAAAAAGAAGAATGAATATCGACCGTTCCAGTATTCCAAATCGCACTGTAAAAAAAAAGGGAGGGAGAAACATATATATATGGGATATATCTATCCATATTGAATTGTGGATACATCAATGATAGAATCATTTCTGATTGAAACAAGGTTTATCCAATAGAAATAAACTGATAGAGGATCGCCAAAAAAATAAAATAGCATACACTTTTTCGATATGGGAATCATTCATTATCTAATGAATTCAACGGTTCAAAAATAAATGAAAGAGATGGGTGGAATTCCAACCGGATCTTGGTCTCAAATCAAAAGGGGATATGGCGAAATTGGTAGACGCTACGGACTTGATTGTATTGAGCCTTGGTATGGAAACCTACTAAGTGGTAACTTCCAAATTCAGAGAAACCCTGGAATTAAGAATGGGCAATCCTGAGCCAAATCTTTATTTTGAGAAAACAAGGGTTTATAAAACTAGAATAAAAAAAGGATAGGTGCAGAGACTCAATGGAAGCTGTTCTAACGAATGGAGTTGACTACGTTGTGTTGGTAGCTGGAATTCCTCTATCGAAATTACAGAAAGGACGGCCCTATATATCTAATACGTACGTATACATACTAACATATCAAACGATTAATCACGACCCGAATCTGTCGAATATATATAAATATATATATATATGAAATATATATATATATGAAAATATGAAAGAAAAAATTCAGAGTTATTGTGAATCCATTCCAATCGAAGTTGAAGGAAGAATCGAATATTCAGTGATCAAATCATTCATTCCAGAGTTTGATAGATCTTTTGAAAAACTGATTAATCGGACGAGAATAAAGAGAGAGTCCCGTTCTACATGTCAATATCGACAACAATGAAATTTATAGTAAGAGGAAAATCCGTCGACTTTAGAAATCGTGAGGGTTCAAGTCCCTCTATCCCCAACAAAAAGTCCATTTTACTTCCTAACTATTTATCCTCTTTTTTTCATCAGTGGTTCAAACAAAATTCACTATCTTTCTTTCTCATTCACTCTACTCTTTCACAAATGGATCCGAAGAGAAATCTTTGGATCTTATCCCAATTTTGATAGATACGATACCTGTACAAATGAACATATATGGGCAAGGAATCTCTATTATTGAATCATTCACAGTCCATATCATTATCCTTACATTTATTAGATAAAATTTTTTAATACTTTACTTTATTTACTTTATTTAGAATTTAGATTTAGTCCCTTTAACTTTAATTGGCATAGATACAAGTACTCTACTAGGATGATGCACGGGAAATGGTCGGGATAGCTCAGTTGGTAGAGCAGAGGACTGAAAATCCTCGTGTCACCAGTTCAAATCTGGTTCCTGACACATGAATAATATATCGGATAGATATTCATACAAATTAATCGAGACAGATCAGGATATATATTCGTTAATAGTCAAGAGCATGATACATACTTATTCATCTAGCGTATACGTATAGATATATACCTCCATTTTTAGAGATGGGTAAAAAATATATGTATGGTTATGGTAAAGAACTAAAGGGGGATTATGTTCCCTTTTTTTTGTTTCTTTTTTCTTTCTTGTTTGTTCATATTGTGCTTTCTCTCACTCAAAAAGAGTGTTAAGTCTTCATATATATATAAAAAAAAAAAAAAAATAAAAAGTTTTAAAAAAACTTAAAAAAAGTATAGAGGGGTTGAAGGATAGGAATAGACAGGATGCATTTCAGACACAGTATAAATAAAATTCAATCCCTTTTTATTTCGGCATTTCGCTTTTTCTTTTATATTATTCTATTTCTTCACTCTTGCTTACGTTACTTTCCGAGGTCTGTC